CCTAGTATGAACTTAACTATATAACCAACTCATTGCTTCGTATTATCTGGATCCAAGGAACCAGTCACTATATGATGTATCGATCATATTGTTGTAGCAACTGAAATCTTTTTTACATAACAGAAAAATAATAAGGTTGTGAAGAAAAAACAAAGGGATATGGATAGATGGAAGGATGAGAGAAAGAAAGAAAAAGAATAGCAATGATATATGATTCCAATATGTATGGTCTATGAACTATCTCATAAAAGGCAGTGTAATAAAGCATAAAATGAATATGTATTCATCCATAATTAATAATTAAATGAATCCAATTAATTCAAAATAAAAATAATAAAGAGCATCGAGTCAATAAAGACTGAGGAGATTGATTCAGGAACAAATTTTATTAGGAGCTCCATTGCAAAGTTCGGGTCTAGCCATTAATCGAGAAGCGGTGGGAACGACAGAACCTGTGACTGCGGAAGATTCCCTTGAAAAGAATGCTAATGATTCATTGGTTGGGATGGCGGAACGAGCCAAGAACCAATTCATTTATTATGAGAGGTCCTGGGATTGAGATACCTCTACGAATGAAAGGAATGTTGAAAGAGCAAATATTCGCCCGCGAAAGCCTTATTGTTGGATTGCTCGGATTGGTAAGTTTTTGGCGATTCAATAAAGGTAAGACGATTAATGAAAAAGACAATTATACATTATTATATAATATATTTCTAATTTGATATTATATATACTCGTATATACGAGCAACATATTAAAATTCCTACGCGACAGATTAGATCTCAACAAATTGCATGATTCGATCTATTATTCATTAAATACATATATATCTGTAATATTCTTTAATTTGTCATTCGCGAGGAGCTGGATGAGAAGAAACTCTCATGTCCAGTTCTGCAGTAGAGATGGCATTCAGAAACAACCATCAACTATAACCCAAAAAGAACCAGATTTCGTAAACAACATAGAGGAAGAATGAAGGGAATATCTTATCGAGGCAATCGAATTTGTTTCGGTGGATACGCCCTTCAGGCACTTGAGCCCACTTGGATCACATCTAGACAAATAGAAGCAGGGCGACGAGCCATGACACGATATGCGCGCCGTGGTGGAAAAATATGGGTACGTATATTTCCAGACAAACCTGTTACAGTAAGACCTACCGAAACACGTATGGGTTCGGGGAAAGGATCTCCCGAATATTGGGTATCCGTCGTTAAACCGGGTCGAATACTTTATGAAATGGGCGGAGTATCAGAAATTGTAGCCAGAGAAGCTATTTCTATAGCTGCGTCCAAAATGCCTATACGAACTCAATTCATTATTGCGGGATAGGGATGTGGGACAAAAGGAAAGGGGCCCTTGTGATGAAAAAAGCCGCAGTTTATTTATTTAGGGACAAATAATATTTCTTCTTTGTTTCTTCGCCTTTTGCTTTGAATTGAAAGAAAAAAAGATAAAAAAAAACTAATGATATGATTCAACCTCAGACCTATTTAAATGTAGCGGACAACAGCGGGGCTAGAGAATTAATGTGTATTCGAATCATAGGAGCTAGTAATCGTCGGTATGCTCATATTGGTGACGTTATTATTGCTGTAATCAAAGAAGCAGTGCCCAATATGCCTCTACAAAGATCAGAAGTGATCAGAGCTGTAATTGTACGTACATGTAAAGAACTCAAACGTAACAATGGTATGATAATACAATATGATGACAATGCAGCAGTTGTCATTGATCAAGAAGGAAATCCAAAAGGAACTCGAGTTTTTGGTCCGATCGCTCGGGAATTGAGACAGTTGCATTTTACTAAAATAGTCTCATTAGCTCCTGAGGTATTATAAATACTAAATAGACGAGAACATAATCATAGCAAGGTATCTGAATTAGATTCCACTTTCCATTTATAATTAGTAGAATGCATTAGTAGATTGTGTCTCACGCATATACCTTTAAATAATTCCTAAAAAACGAATAAAAAAGCAAAGTATGTTGATTATATAAAAACTCGGGGGCACCAATAATTATAGTTCATCATGGGTAGGGACACTATTGCCGAAATAATAACTTCTATACGAAATGCTGACATGGATAAAAAAGGAACGGTTCGAATAGCATCTACAAATATCACCGAAAACATTGTTAAAATACTTCTACGAGAAGGCTTTATCGAAAATGTGAGAAAACATCGAGCAAGCAAGAAATGTTTCTTGGTTTTAACTCTGCGACATAGAAGGAATAGAAAAGGACCATATAGAACTGTTTTAAAACGTATCAGCCGACCCGGCCTACGAATTTATTCCAACCATCAAAGAATTCCTAGGATTTTAGGAGGAATGGGTATTGTAATTCTTTCTACTTCTCGAGGTATAATGACAGACCGAGAGGCTCGACTAGAAGGAATCGGAGGAGAAATTTTGTGTTATATATGGTGATCTTTCTGGTATCCGAATTGCATCCGTAACTTCCTATCTGTTTTGTGAAAAAAGGGGGGAAAGACGGGTTGTCTAATATTACTCCTCCTCCATTAGTTGATAATTCAAGGGGGTTACCTGGAATGAAAGAACAAAAATGGATTCATGAAGGTTTAATTACTGAATCACTTCCCAATGGTATGTTTCGAATTCGTTTAGATAATGAAGATCTGATTCTAGGTTATGTTTCGGGAAGGATCCGACGTAGTTTTATACGGATACTGCCAGGCGATAGAGTAAAAATTGAAGTAAGTCGTTATGATTCAACTAGGGGACGTATAATTTATAGACTCCGCAACAAAGATTCGAACGATTAAATTAAATGGCTTTTTCAACATTCCTCTCGCGCGGATACAATTGGAAGTTCCAAATTAAAAGAGACTTATTTTCTTCCAAAGAGTAGATTCGGAATTAAGGTAAGGAATGACAAATATGAAAATAAGGGCCTCTGTTCGTAAAATTTGTGAAAAATGTCGACTGATCCGTAGGCGGGGACGAATTATAGTAATTTGTTCCAACCCTAGGCATAAACAGAGACAGGGATAATCTTTCTAAAAAAGGGCCCTCCAAAGAACTCAATACACAAATAAAAGATTTGTTTTGACATGAAATGGATATATCCGTATATTTCTGACTCATATTTATGAGATGATAAAATATGGCAAAAACCATACCAAGAATTGGCTCACGTAGGAATGTACGCATTGGTTCACGTAAGAATGGACGTCGAATACCAAAAGGGGTTATTCATGTTCAAGCAAGTTTCAACAATACCATTGTAACGGTTACAGATATACGGGGTCGGGTGGTTTCATGGTCCTCAGCCGGTACTTGTGGCTTCAGGGGCACAAGAAGAGGGACACCATTTGCTGCTCAAACCGCAGCCGCAAACGCTATTCGTACAGTAGTGGATCAGGGTATGCAACGAGCAGAAGTCATGATAAAGGGTCCTGGTCTTGGAAGAGATGCAGCATTACGCGCCATTCGTAGAAGTGGTATACTATTAAGTTTTGTCAGAGACGTAACCCCTATGCCACATAATGGATGTAGACCTCCTAAAAAAAGACGTGTATAGAAATTAAGAATTGAACGGATTTCAAGAGAAATAAATGATTCAATGATCTGATCAAATAATATTACTATGCTTCGAGAGGAAGTAGCAGTATCTACTCGGACACTACAGTGGAAGTGTGTTGAATCAAGAGCAGACAGTAAGCGTCTTTATTATGGACGTTTTATTTTGTCTCCGCTTATGAAAGGACAAGCCGATACAATAGGCATCGCGATGCGAAGGGCTTTGCTTGGAGAAATCGAAGGAACATGTATCACACATGCAAAATCTGAAAAGCTACCACATGAATATTCTACCATAGTAGGTATTGAAGAATCAGTACATGAAATTTTAATGAATTTGAAAGAAATTGTATTGAGAAGTAATCTGTATGGAACTCGCGACGCATCTATTTGCGTCAAGGGTCCTGGATATGTAACTGCTCAAGACATCATTGCACCGCCTTCTGTGGAAATCGTTGATACTACACAGCATATAGCTAGCCTGACGGAACCAATAGATTTGTGTATTGAATTACAAATCGAGAGGAATCGCGGATATCGTATGAAAACACCAAATAACGCTCAAGAAATAAGTTATCCTATAGATGCGGTATTCATGCCTGTTCGAAATGCAAATCATAGTATTCATTCTTATGGGAATGGGAATGAAAAACAAGAGATACTTTTTCTCGAAATATGGACGGATGGAAGTTTAACTCCTAAAGAAGCACTTTATGAAGCCTCCCGTAATTTGATTGATTTATTTATTCCTTTTCTACATGCAGAAGAACAAGACACGAAATTAGAGGACAATCAAAGCAGGGTTACTTTACCTTTTTTTACTTTTAATGATGGATTGGATAAACTAAGAAAAAACAAAAAAGAAATCGAATTGAAATGTATTTTTATTGACCAATCAGAATTGCCTTCCAGGACCTATAATTGCCTCAAAAGGTCAAATATACATACATTATTAGACCTTTTGAATAAGAGTCAAGAAGATCTTATGAAAATGGAGCATTTTCGCCTAGAAGATGTAAGACGGATATTAGGCATTCTAAAAAACATTTCGTAGTTGATTTACCTAAGAATAAGTTTTCACTTTGATGGAATCATTTCATCTTTTTTTTATTTGTTTGAATTTATAAAATAAAGAAAAAATAGGTTTTGAATCTTCAGCCTGATCCGTATATTCAGAATAGATCCAGAATGAAATTGAATAGATGTATCTAGGGAATAGTCGCTTTGAATCGACTATTCCCTAGATACATACGTTGTGGTATTTTATTTCACGATGAAATCTATTTGAAAAAGACCTAAAGTTAGAGATTTATCAATAGGTAATGTTGCTCCAATACCCAACCAAAGGGCTACTGCGGTACCAATCAAAAAGACAGTTGTAGCTACTGGACGACGAAACGGGTTTTGGAATTTATTAACATTCTCCAAAAAGGGTACTGTTAATAATCCCGC